ATCATCTCGTCCAACAGGAATAGTTCTTCTAATTCCATAAATTTTTCTATAACATTTTTCTCTTGAATATCATTCAAGGGGATTTCGGATTGCCTAGTATTCCACCAATTAATAACCCAAGTTTCTAGACATTTCTTAAATGAGAGAGAAACCCACCAGGGCAAAAAGATTATAGACACAAGATATGGGAGGGAAGCCAATGCTTTCTTTTTTTTCATTCTGGATCCGTGATGTGAATTGTTAATGAACCTGTTTCATTGGTCGATTCTATCTGAGATTTCTATGAAGTACGAATTATATAACAAGAGCCTATAACTCTAACAAGAAGAAGGTATCAAACCTATGAATCTTTTCCTATTTTTGTTTTTGTGTAAGAATTGAGTCTTTGGATCTAGAAATCTAGAATAGAACATACAAGAAAGGATTTTTTCGAATGAAAAAAAGAGTAATTTCCATATTCCAGAGATCACAATTAGGAAAATTGTAACCGATTTCCCTTTCATTTATTCCTTTCAATGAAGACTCAAAAACCCATTTGAACTAACAAATCTAATTTGGATTTAAAGACGAACCCTACTGGATTCTTTAATTCTTTTCTTTCCATTTCAATTTGAAAGATTTTACTGTCTAACCGCAGCGCAGGGAGAGGGTATCAATTCAAAGGCCTAAAAAGAGGAATTCTGTTTTACGAAAACAAAAGACATGTTAGGATATTTGATGAATCTATACTTTATTTACTTATTAGACCTTTTACTAGTCTAAAGAGTTAAGCCAGACGCCATGCGTATGCGTCTACAAAATAGTTATTGTTCCATATACGTCTTCCCACTTTTTTTGAGATGTTTGAGATGTATTAAGTTCCTTCTCTCATACTGAGATTGATTCTTCAGTTCATTTCAAAATACTTCAATGGGTACACGCAAGAAATAGGCCAATTCGGCAGCTTTTTGTTCAATTTCTCGTGGAGTCAAATCCTCATCAGTACGGGTCAAGGGAATGGCTCCTTGACCCTTGATTTCCATATAAAGGATACGACGAGGAAAAAGACCCTCTCTCACTTCCATTCTGATTGATTGGATATCTTTTAGAAAGAAACGAAGGAAGATGCGACGATTTCTTCCAGGAAATCCCCAACGAAAAAGGGACATTATCCCTTCTTTTCTATCAAATCGGTCATAACCACTACCTACATTCCATGAAATTGTGCACCACAAATAAGAACTAATGAATAGACCTGCAATCCCATAAAAAGACATCACGATCCCTTGTGGGAAAAAAAGGATTTGCTGAGACGGAAATACGGATATCAGATTTTTACCAAGATAACTGGAAGTTCCAACCACTAAGAATCCTAGTGAACCTAAAAAAAGGATACAGGCCCAGCAAAAATTACTTGTTTTTCGAGACCCCGTTATAAGTTCTATCCATATATGTTCTGATCGCCAGTTCATACTATACTAGATCCAGTTGCATTCGATTGGAATTGAGAGAATAACCCAAATGGATTTGACTTGACTTTTATTGCTTGATCCCGAAGTAACTTTCATCAACTAGCAGCATTCCGACAGAAAGCATTAGGAATAATTTATTAGATACATTGAGTTTCTATTTAAAAGATTTTTCAAAAAAGATTTGCTGATCATTTTGAATTTCATCATTTAATTGATTAAGCTATAACCGTATATACATGCATTAATGCCGTATATTATGCATCGGCATACATAACAAAACAACTCTTCTCGGAAAGGCCAAATATCATATATCCTACCATATTACATTAAAAAAAGTATCTGTATGATGATCTAGTGTTTAAATAAATTGATGAGATTTCATCGTATTTAGACAATCTTATTTCTTTGGACATAAAGAGATAAAGAAGCCATTGCGATTGCCGGAAAGACTAGGCCCACTAAAGGAACAAAAATCGAGGGAAAATTCAAATCTATCATAGAATGGGTACCTCAATTTCATATTTGTACCTATTATAAATTCTAATTATAAAGATATATTCTAATAAGTCTATCTATTAATTATTAATATTAATCTATTAAAAAGGAATTCTAAAGAATATTAAGATAATATGAATATGAAGTATTTAATAATCAATAACGAATGTAGAACTCAATGAAGTATACCTATTCCTCTTTCGACACGAATATGTATGAGAATCCTTTTTAAGAAATTAGATTCTTCTTCTCCCATCCTTATCTTCATCGTCTTTCTATCTTTACCTTTCAAAACAAAAAAGGTGTTTTGAAAGGTAAAGATAGAAAAGAGTTTCTTATGAGTTTCCGATTTGAACCAATCTTATACAAAAAAAAGGGATTCCTAGTGAAAAACCGGGGGTTCTCGCTAAATAAAAAGAACTTCTATATTCTTCTTATTTTTTTTTTGAATCTTGATTCAAGGGAAGGAAACCGTGTAGCTGAAATAACTCATTCAGAACACCTTTTAAAAGATTACGTGGTACAATTGGGTCGAATAAGCCCTTATGGAATAAAGACTCAGCTGCTTGTGAACCGTCGGGTACTGTCTTTTTCAATGTTTGTTCAATTACTCTTTTACCCGCAAACGCAATGTAGGCATTAGGTTCAGCAATAATGATATCTCCCAACATACCAAAACTTGCTGTAACTCCACCAGTTGTAGGAGATGTAAGGATTGATACATAAAATAACTTTTTATTTGATTGATAATCATATGAAGCAGAAGATATTTTAGCCATTTGCATTAAGCTCAAACTGCCTTCTTGCATGCGTGCTCCTCCAGAAGCACATACAATAATAACAGGTAGAAATTGATTAGTAGCATACTCGACCAAACGGGTGATTTTCTCACCTACTACAGATCCCATACTACCTCCCATAAACTGAAAATCCATAATTCCAATTGCTATGGGAATACTATTTAGTTGACCTACGCCCGTTTGAACAGCTTCAGTTAAACCCGTTTTTCTTTGATAAAAAGAAATGCGATCTATATAAGGTTCCTCCTCTGAATGAAATTCAATGGGGTCTATAGAGACCATATCTTCATCCATAGGCTCCCAAGTGCCAGGATCTATAAAGAGTTCAATTCTATCTGAACTACTCATTTTCAAATGATATCTGCAGTATTCACAAATATTCATTTTTGAACTAAAAAATTTTTTATAATTTAATCCATAACAATTCTCACATTGAACCCATAACTGTTTGTATTTTGTATTTAGATCGAAATCATTAGATTTTTCTCTTCTATTGAAATAACTTCTACTAGTTTTGATACTAGAATTTCCATTTTCAATACTACTTGTACTTTCCGTACAAATGAAACTAGAAATGTAACTGTCGATATCACTGTAAATGTCACTATTAAGACTGATTTCAAAGCGAAGATAACTATCAATGCAACTATTAATGTGATTATTCCAATTAGATTGAGTATCATACATGGAATAATAATAGTAGTAATTATTACTATTAGACCCACTATTCAAATAACTAGGTAGTTCACTCAAAAAAGAACTAACATTGTCAATATCAAAAATATGATTTTCAATATCAAAATATACAGAATAAGTGTCACCATTACTATTTCTAACTAAAAAAGTATGATCAGAGATCAAACTCCAAAGATTCCTGCTATCAAATAAATAATTTAGATAATGAATATTACTGAAACTATAACTGTCCCAACTAGGAATCTTTTTATTCGCATCTTTTCGAAAAGTTTCTTCACTTCCACTGGTATGTCCAAGAGCATCAAGACTATCCATTGATTTACTTAGTCCACACTTATGTTCTAACTTCTTGTTAGACAACATTGAATTGAACCAATATTTTTTCATAGATTCTTTATGCCCCTATTTTATGAAAACCTAATACTAATAGATGAATAGTCATTCGATGAAGAAAAAATCATTTTACTCTTTTTTTTCTTTCTCATCAGAATTCAAATAAAGCATATGATCCAATGTTAATGAAAAACGAGTGAGTCTTGAAAAGAAAGGATTATCTTTTTGAGGAATCCGGTGAATCATTTCAATATTATGATAGAATCTTTTCCTCAAAAAAAATATATAAAGAAAGGTTTCTCTCATGTCAAACTTTCAATTCTCATCAAAAAGATACATAGTTGTTTCTTCCCATAAATTAAAAAGAAATTCTCGTCTCGTAGAATCTCGTGTCATATAGTCAAATAAGAAAATGAATTTTGATTACAACAGGGAACGAAAAAGACAATATACAGGATAGGACTAGAAGAGATCCTTCCCTTGGCTTGATCTATGGCCTGAAACTAAGGAATCTAAAATGATTCACCAATCCAACCCCAAGAATCCATAATTCAGCCTATGGCTCTAACAATAAAGAAAAGAATAGATAAGTTTTTAGTCTTCCTTCGATTTTATCTTCTTATTTTTATATTTTGTATATACTTGTATATTGTATATCGTGTAAGGTCTGTACATATAAAAGATATATGCAAATACACAAAGACCCTCATAGTTCATAGTATAGGATTAGTCTAAGATGTTTATTCTTTATTCGATTCGGCCCAATCTTTTCCTCAAAAAAAGAAAGATTGGGCCAAGTTTCATTGCAATCAATTAGGAGAACAAAAAGGAATTGCTGAATTCTACGCGCTTATTTTGACTCTATATCTGGCTTATCCACTGGGTCGAAATTGAATGTGATCGCTTTCCAGATTTCACAAGCAGCGGCTAGCTCAGGGCTCCATTTGCTAGCTTCACGAATAATCTCATTACCTTCACGAGCAAGATCACGTCCCTCATTACGAGCTTGTACACATGCTTCTAAAGCCACCCGATTAGCTACTGCACCGGGTGCATTTCCCCAAGGGTGCCCTAAAGTTCCTCCACCAAACTGTAGTACGGAATCATCCCCAAAGATTTCGGTTAGGGCAGGCATATGCCAAACATGAATACCCCCTGAAGCCACGGGTATAACACCTGGCATAGAGACCCAGTCTTGAGTGAAAAAGATACCACGACTTCGATC